ATGAATTTTCAAAATATAAATAAATGGTCAACAAGATGGCTTTTTTCAACAAATCATAAAGATATTGGAACTTTATATTTAATTTTTAGTGCTTTTGCAGGTGTTGTTGGTACAACATTATCTCTTTTAATTCGTATGGAATTAGCACAACCAGGTAATCAAATTTTTATGGGAAATCATCAATTATATAATGTTGTTGTTACTGCACACGCTTTTATTATGGTTTTCTTTTTAGTTATGCCAGCTTTAATTGGAGGTTTTGGTAATTGGTTTGTTCCTTTAATGATAGGTGCACCTGATATGGCTTTTCCTCGTATGAATAATATAAGTTTTTGGTTATTACCTCCAGCTTTATTATTATTAGTTTCATCAGCTATTGTTGAATCTGGTGCTGGTACAGGTTGGACAGTTTATCCACCATTATCTAGTGTACAAGCACACTCAGGTCCTTCAGTAGATTTAGCTATTTTTAGTTTACATTTAACAGGTATTTCTTCATTATTAGGTGCAATTAATTTTATTTCAACTATTTATAATATGAGAGCTCCTGGTTTAAGTTTTCATAGATTACCTTTATTCGTTTGGTCTGTATTAATTACAGCATTTCTTTTATTATTAACTTTACCTGTATTAGCTGGTGCGATTACTATGTTATTAACCGATAGAAATTTAAATACTTCTTTTTATGATCCTTCAGGTGGAGGTGATCCAGTATTATATCAACATTTATTTTGGTTTTTTGGTCATCCAGAAGTTTATATTTTAATTTTACCAGGATTTGGTATTATTAGTCAAGTTTCTGCTGCTTTTGCTAAAAAAAATGTATTTGGTTATTTAGGAATGGTTTATGCAATGCTATCTATAGGTTTATTAGGTTCAATTGTTTGGGCACATCACATGTTTACTGTTGGTTTAGATGTAGATACTAGAGCTTATTTTTCAGCAGCTACTATGATTATTGCAGTTCCTACTGGTATTAAAATTTTTAGTTGGTTAGCTACTTTATGGGGAGGTTCTTTAAAATTTGAAACTCCTTTATTATTTACTTTAGGATTTATTTTATTATTTGTTATGGGAGGTGTAACAGGTGTAGCTATGTCAAATTCAGGTTTAGATATTGCAATACATGATACTTACTATATTGTAGGACATTTCCATTATGTATTATCTATGGGTGCTGTTTTTGGTATATTTACTGGTTTTTATTTTTGGATCGGTAAAATTTCAGGACGTAGATATCCAGAAATTTTAGGTCAAATCCATTTTTGGTTATTTTTTATAGGTGTAAATGTAACTTTCTTTCCAATGCATTTCTTAGGTTTAGCCGGTATGCCTAGAAGAATTCCTGATTTTCCTGATGCAATGAGTGGTTGGAATGCTGTAAGTAGTTTTGGTTCTTATATTTCATTTTTTTCAGCTATATTCTTTTTTTATATTGTGTATGTTACATTAGTACATGGTAAAAAAATTGAAAATTAATTAAAAAAACTTTTTATATTTTATAAAAAGTTTTTTAAAAATATTAAAATAAATAAAAATTATAATTATATTTATAATATTGACTTTAATAAATATTTTATTAATTTTTTTTTAATAAAAAATTTATTCTTTAAGATATTTTAAATAATAAAAAAAATTGATAATACATTTTATGTTATTACAAGCTTCTAAATTTTTAGGTGCAGGTTTAGCTACTTTAGGATTAATTGGTGCTGGTATTGGTATCGGTAACGTTTTTGGTTCTTTAATTATAGGTATTTCAAGAAATCCTTCTTTACAACAAGAATTAATGAGAACTGCTATTTTAGGTTTCGCATTAACTGAAGCTATTGCTTTATTTTGTTTAATGATGGCTTTTTTAATTTTATTTGCTTTTTAATTAGTATTAAATTCTGTAATATAAATAAAATATATTAAAAATAATATATTTTATTTATTATTATGTTATGTGTATACTGTTATATAAAATTTATATATAAAAAAAAAAAATAATAATTTATTTTTTTGATATATAAATATTTATATTCAATATTTATACTTATTTTTTATTTATGAAAATATTAAAAAAATTTAGTCAATATTTATTACAAATTTTACCAATAATAAATTATACTTTATATAAAAATGAATTATGTATTAATATTTCTACAAAAAAATTAATTCCTATTTTATTTTTTTTTAAAAATCATACAAATAGTCAATTTAAAATATTATCTGAAATTTGTGCAATAGATTATATTAATAAAGAAAAACGTTTTGAAATTATTTATAATTTATTAAGTATTCGTTTTAATAGTCGTTTAAAAGTAAAAATTTCAATTAATGAATTACAACCTGTAGATTCTATTATTCAAATATATAAAGCTGCTAATTGGTGTGAAAGAGAAGTTTGGGATATGTTTGGAATATTTTTTATAAATCATCCAGATTTACGTAGAATTTTAACTGATTACGGTTTTGAGGGACATCCATTACGAAAAGATTTTCCTTTAAGTGGATTTCTTGAAGTTTTTTATAATGATTTAAAAAAAAGAGTAGTTTATGAACCTATTAATTTATCTCAACAATACAGATTATTTGAATTTAATAATCCTTGGGATAAAAAAATAAATTCGTAATTTATTTTTAATTATTATTATTTTTGTTTTTAGGTTTATTTTTATTCTATAGTATGAGATGGAATAAAAAATCATTATTTGCTGTTGTAAATAATCATTTAATAGATTATCCTACACCTATTAATTTAAATTATTTTTTTGGATTTGGTTCGTTAGCCGGTATTATGTTAGTAGTACAAATTTTAACAGGTATTTTTTTAGCAATGCATTATACACCACATATTGATTTAGCTTTTAATAGTGTTGAACATATTATGAGAGATGTAAATAATGGTTGGTTAATTAGATATACACATGCTAATGGTGCTTCATTTTTTTTTATTGTAGTATATGTACATATTTTTAGAGGTTTATATTATGGTTCTTATATTACACCAAGAGAAGCTTTATGGTGTTCAGGTGTAATAATTTTTATTTTAATGATGGCAACTGCTTTTATGGGTTATGTATTACCCTGGGGACAAATGAGTTTTTGGGGTGCAACTGTTATTACTAATTTATTTTCAGCAATACCTTTAATAGGAAAAGATATAGTAGATTGGTTATGGGGAGGTTTTGCTGTTGATAATCCAACCTTAAATCGTTTTTTTAGTTTACATTTTACTTTTCCTTTCGTTATAGTAGGTGCAGTATTAATACATTTAATTTTATTACATGAAGTTGGTTCTAATAATCCATTAGGTATTACTTTAAAAACAGAAAATATCCCTTTTTATCCATATTTTTATACAAAAGATTTATTTGGTTTAATGGTATTATTTTTAGTATTTTTTATTTTTATATTTTATTATCCAAATACTTTAGGTCATCCTGATAATTATATTGAAGCAAATCCAATGAAAACACCTTTACATATTGTACCTGAATGGTATTTTTTACCTTTTTATGCAATTTTAAGATCAATTCCAAATAAAATTGGTGGTGTTATTGCAATGTTTGGTTCTTTAATTATATTATTAACTATACCTTTTACAAATTCATCTGAAATTAGAAGTACAGCTTTTAGACCTATTTTTAAAGTTTGTTATTGGTTATTAGTAGTAGCTTTTTTATTATTAGGTTGGGTTGGACAATGTCCAGTTGAATATCCTTATACTGAAATTGGTGTAATAAGTATGATTTATTATTTTTCATTTTTTATAATAATTATACCTTTTTTAGGAAAATTTGAGGCATATTTAGTACGTTATAATATTAATAAAAAATAAAAATTTTTTATTAATTTATTTTAATTAAAAATATTATAAGATTAATTTAAATAAAATATATTATTTTTAATATATTTTATTTAAATTAATATTTACAATAATTTTTTTATTAATTATTTAGTAATAAAGTTATTAGTAAAATCAATAGCTAAAGTATTTAATTTTTTATCTAATTCTTTAGAAATTTCTTTTTTAGTTAAAATTTCTTCTAAAATATCTGAATGATTAGTTTTAATAAAGTTTAACCAATTAGTTTCAAAAATTGAAATTTTATCTACAGCAATTTTATCTAAGAAACCTCGTACACCTAAATAAATAATTACAATTTGATCTTCAACAGATAAAGGGATATTTAAACCTTGTTTTAACATTTCAGTTAATCTAACCCCTCTATTTAATTGTTGTTGAGTGGTTGCATCTAAATCAGAACCAAATTGAGCAAAAGCTTGAACTTCTCTAAATTGTGCTAATTCTAATTTCATAGTACCTGCAATTTGTTTCATAGCTTTAATTTGAGCTGAAGAACCAACACGACTTACAGATAAACCAACACTAATTGCAGGTCTTTGACCTTCATTAAATAATTCAGTTTCTAAGAAAATTTGTCCATCAGTAATAGAAATAACATTAGTTGGAATATAAGCAGAAACATCACCAGCTTGAGTCTCAATTATAGGTAAAGCTGTTAATGAACCACCACCAATTTTTCTATTCATTTTAGCTGCTCTTTCTAATAAACGTGAGTGTAAATAGAATACGTCACCAGGATAAGCTTCTCTACCTGGAGGTCTTCTTAATAATAATGACATTTGTCTATAAGCTACAGCTTGTTTTGATAAATCATCATAAAAAATTACAGCATGTTTACCGTTATCTCTAAAATATTCACCTAAAGCACAACCTGTATAAGGAGCTAAATATTGTAATGGAGCTGAATCTGAAGCAGTAGCTGCAACAATTACAGAAAAAAACATTGCATTTTTTTCTTCTAAAGTTTTAGTTAATTCAGCAATAGTTGATCTTTTTTGACCTACACCTACATAAATACAATATAATTGATTATTTGTATCTTTTTTTAAATGAGGTTCTCTTTGATTAATAATAGTATCAATTGCAATTGAAGTTTTACCTGTTTGTCTATCACCAATAATTAACTCCCTTTGTCCACGACCAATAGGAATTAAACTATCTACAGCTTTTAAACCAGTTTGTACAGGTTCTTTAACACTTTCTCTTGGCATAATACCAGGAGCTTTAACTTCAACTCTACTTTCTAATTTACTATTAATTTGACCTTTACCGTCAATAGGTTGACCTAAAGCATCAACTACTCGACCTAATACTTCAGGTCCTACAGGTACACTAACAATAGATCCGGTTCTTCTTACAAAATTACCTTCTTGAATTTCTCTGTCATTACTGAAAACAACTACACCAACAACATCAGGTTCTAAATTTAAAGCCATTCCTTTAATATTACCATTATTAAATTCTACCATTTCACCAGCTTGAATTTGAGTTAAACCATAACATCTAGCAATACCATCACTCATTGAAAGAACAATTCCTGTTTCTTGTAAACTTTTTTCATCTTTATATTTTTTAATATTTGATTCCAATATATATAATAATTCAATAGCCATATAGGTTATTAAATTATCATATATAAAAATATATCAAATATATATTTTTTACCCTTTACGAGAATTGAACTCGTATCTTTGCCGTGAAAAGGCAATGTCCTAACCATTAGACTAAAAGGGCTTTTTATTAAACAAAAAAATTTTGTTTAATAAAAATAAGAAAAATCGATATGTATTAAAATTTTAGATACACTTTCATGCAAACAACTTTCAAAAATTTTAGGATATAAACCTAATAAGAAAATATTTGCAATTAAAATTAAATGTATTAAAAATTCACGATAAGTTAAATCATAATAAATTTTTAAATAAACATTTTGAATATTACCGTAACATATTCTATTATAAAATAATAAAGAATAAATACCACCTAAAAACATACCAATTGTTGCAAAAATAGCAGTTGTAGTATTATCTTCAAAAACACCTGTTAATATTAAAATTTCCCCAACAAAACTACTTGAACCTGGAATAGACATATTCGCTAATACGTAAATAAATAATGCAATACAAAATAATGGCATTGTATGAGCTAAACCACCGTAATAATTAATAAAACGCGTATGATATCTATCATATAAACATCCAATGGAAAAAAATAAACCACTAGATACTAACCCATGACTAATCATTTGAATAATACTACCTTCTAAACCTTGTATAGTTAAAGAAAAAATACCTAAAATAATAAAATTCATGTGAGCAACTGATGCGTAAGCAATAATACGTTTCAAGTCGGTTTGTCGTATTGCTGTTAATGAAGCATAAATAACAGATATTAAACATAATACTAAAATATAAGGTGTAAAATATAAAGTAGCTTTAGGAAATAAAGGAACTAAAAATCTAATCATACCATATGATCCTAATTTTAATAAAATACCAGCTAATAATACAGAACCTGCTGTAGGTGCTTCAACATGAGCTTCGGGTAACCAAACATGAAAAGGTAACATTGGAACTTTAACAGCAAAAGATAAAAAAAAAGCTAAAAAATATAATTTTTCATATGAAAAATTAAAATTACTATAATATAATATTTGATAATCAGTAGTACCTACAGTTAAAAATAAATGAATAATGGCTATAAACATAAATAATGAACCTGCTAAAGTATACATAAAAAATAAATAAGAAGCTTTAATTTTACGTTCTCTTGAACCCCAAATACCAATAATTAAAAACATTGGAATTAATACACTTTCAAAGAAAATATAAAAAATAAGTATATCTAATACACTAAATGAAATAATTAAACAAAATTCTAAAATAAAATATAAAATAAAATATTCTTTAATATTTTTATTAATAATTTCATAACTGATTAACATACAAATTGGAATTAAAAATGTTGTTAAAATTATAAAAAATAATGAAATACCATCAAGACCTAAATAGAAATTAATATTAAATTGACTAATCCACTCAATTTTAAATAAATATTGAAAATTTGAAGTTGATTTATCAAATAAAATCCATAAAGATAGTGACATTAAAAAAATGAAAAAAGACATAAAAATACTAAAATTTTTTATGAATTTCTCATTTTTCGAAAAAGATAATATAATAACCGTAATTAATGGTAAAATAAGTAAAAAAATTAATATGGACTTATTAAACATGTAAATTTAATTGAATAAAAAAGAAATAATGGGCGAAAAATGGGACTTGAACCCATAACACTTAGACCCACAATCTAACACTCTACCTTTGAGTTATAATCGCCTTTTTTAAATTTTTCTTAAATAATAGATAAAATTTAAAAAAGGTTGAACAATTAAATTATTTAATGGTGGATAATTTTTAGATAAAATTTGTTTTATTTTTAAATTAGAATAAATATTATTTTGAATATTTAAATAAATTAATTTAAATTTTTTTAATTTTTTTAATTTTTCAATTAAATTTAAATTATTATTCCCATAAATTATTAAAATTGAACCCTGTCCTTTTAATTGTGAAAAAATATGAGTAGTTAAATTTTGATTTAATATTAAAGATTTATAATCTAATTTTTTAATTTCTTTTTTTAAAGATATTATTTCATTAATATTTAAATCATTATAACGAAATATATATAAATATTTATAAGTTTGTTTTATTTTTTGTAATTGATTTATTTTAAATTTTTTAAAAATTTTTTTTTTTTGTATAATCATTTTATAATTTAATAATTTTTTGTAATTGATAAACATTTATTTATAATTTTTAATTAACGATCAATTTCACCAAAAACAACATCTAATGTTCCTATAATTGTAACTACATCAGCAATCATATGATTTTTAGCTATAAAATCTAATGCTTGTAAATGTAAGAAACCTGGTGATTTAATTTTACATCTATATGGTTTATTAGTTCCATCAGATACTAAATAAACACCATATTCACCTTTAGGTGCTTCAATAACTGTATAAGTTTCACCACTATTTACACTAATATTTTCAGAATAATATTTAAAATGATGGATTAGAGATTCCATTGAATTTTTAATTTCTATTCTATTTGGATTTGTAATTTTTTTATCATCTAATTTAATAGGGCCTGTAGGAATTTTATTAAGTACTTGAAAAATAATTCTAATAGATTGACGCATTTCCTCTATTCTAATTAAATAACGATCATAACAATCACCGTTTGTACCTACAGGGATATCGAAATCTAATTGATCATAAATTTCATAAGGTTGTGTTTTACGTAAATCCCATGATATACCAGAACCTCGTAACATTACACCACTAAACCCTAAATTTAAAGCATCTTTAGAAGAAACAACACCAATATCAACTAATCTTTGTTTCCAAATTCTATTATTTGTTAACATTTCTTCAATCTCATCTAATCTAGTATTAAATTGCTCACAAAAAATATAAATATCGTTTAGTAAACCTTTAGGTAAATCTTGATTAACACCACCAGGTCTAAAATACGCTGCATGCATACGTGCACCAGAAACTCTTTCATAAAATTCCATCAATTTTTCACGTTCCTCAAATCCCCAAAAATATGGTGTCATAGCTCCAACATCTAAAGCATGACAACATACAGCTAGTAAATGATTTAAAATACGTGTTATTTCTGAAAATAAGACTCTAATATATTGAGCCCTTAAAGGGACATTACAATTTAATAATTTTTCAATTGCTAAAACATAAGCATGTTCTTGACACATCATTGATACATAATCTAATCTATCAAAATAAGGTAAAGCTTGTAAATAATTTTTATATTCAATTAATTTTTCAGTACCACGATGTAATAATCCTATATGAGAATCAGCTTTTTGCACTACTTCACCATTTAATTCTAAAATTAAACGTAAAACACCGTGAGCTGCTGGATGTTGTGGACCAAAATTTATAGAAAAATTTTTAATTTTTTTTAAAGGCATTTAAAATATATTTTTTTTTTAATAAAAAAAAATATTTATAAAATAATTTTTTTATAAATATATAGCATATATAGTAAGTAAATATTTTTAAAATATTTATTTCTTTTATAATTTTACTATGATTTTTCAAGAAATTTTTTATAATAATTTTGAAATTATTATTCCCGAATTTTTTTTAACAACTGTTTTATTAATTTTATTATTATTTGGAGTTTTTTATAAAAAAAATCAAAATACTCAAAAAATTTTGATTATTAAAAATATTACTACTATAATAATATATTTATTATTAATTCTTTTAATATTAACATCAAATATAACAAATATTTCAAATAATATATTAAATGGTGTATTAATTATTAATAATTTTACCCAATTTATTAAAATAATTTTAATTTTATCAACAATTATTTGTTTTTTAATTCAACAAAAATATTTAATACATCAAAAAATAAATACATATGAAATTAATATATTAATGTTAATATCATTATTAGGTTTAATGTTATTAGTATCTTCTAATCATTTTATTACTTTATATTTAGCAATTGAATTACAAAGTTTAAGTTTTTATATATTAACTTCTACTCAAAAAAAATCTATATTATCTATTGAAGCTGGTTTAAAATATTTTATTTTAGGATCAATTGCTTCAGGTTTTATATTATTTGGTTCTTCAATAATTTATGCAATAACAGGTTCTTTAAATTTTAATAATATTTTCTTAATATTATCCAATATTAATTTTTTAGATAATATTAATTTATTAGTAAGTATATCGTACGGATTAATTTTTATTTTTGTAGGTATTTTATTTAAAATAGGTGCATCACCTTTTCATTTTTGGTTACCTGATGTATATGAAGGAGCTCCTAATAATATTTCGAGTTTTTTTGCTATTGTTCCAAAAATTGCTTTTATTGGAATTTTAATTCGTTTATTCTTTGAAATTTTTTATAATATTTCATATTTTTTTGAAATTTTTTTTTATATAATTTCTTTTTTATCTATGTTAATCGGTGCATTATCCGCATTACAGCAAAAAAAAATTAAAAGATTATTAGCTTATAGTTCTATTAGTCATGTAGGTTTTATTTTAATAGGATTTACTTCAAATATGTTAAATAATATACCGTTTATTTTATTATATGTTATTATTTATATTATAACAAGTATAAATTTATGGACATCATATTTATCTTTAAATATAAATCATAAACCAATTAAATACTTAACTGATTTATCAAATATTTATAGTATAAATAAATTAATTGCTATTATTATAATTTTAAATATTTTTTCATTAGCTGGTATACCACCATTAGCTGGTTTTTTTTCAAAATTATTTATATTTTTTTCTGCTATTAAAAATAATTATTTTAGTTTAGTTTTTTTTGGTATTATTATAAGTGTATTAAGTTCTTTTTATTATTTAAAAATAATTAAAATTATTTATTTTGAAAAAATATTAAGAAAAATGTATATTTCACAAATTGATAAAATACAAAGTATTATATTATTAATTAATACTCAATTTATTTTATTTTTATTTGTTTCACCAAATATTATATTAGTAAATTTAAATAAAATTTATTTATATTTATTAATATAATATTTAGTCTGGATAGCTCAGTTGGTTAGAGTAAAAGACTGAAAATCTTTGTGTCGGTGGTTCAAATCCACCTCCAGACAATTTTTATTATTAAAAATATGTATCTTTTAAGAATAACTTTTAAATCCTTTCAAAAAATTAATCAACTTAAACAAAATTTATTAAAATTAAAAAAAATTAATAAATTAAAAAATATTCAAATATCTGGAATATTTCAAACAAAAAATAAAAATAAAATTTTTACTTTATTAAAATCACCACATGTAAATAAAAAATCACGTGAACATTTTATTAATAAAAGTTTTAAACCAAAAATTGATATACAATTTAAAAATATTTTTCAATTATTAAATTTTATAATTTTAATAAAAAAAAAATTATCTGAAAATTTATTAATAAATATTAAAATTATAAAAAAACAAAAATAAAATTATGCTTATAGCTTAATTGGATAAAGCGTTAGATTGCGGATCTATAAAATGAAAGTTCGAGTCTTTCTAAGCATATATTTGCTTTATTTTGAAGTATAGCCAAGTGGTAAGGCCTCCGTTTTTGGTACGGAAAATCAAAGGTTCGAATCCTTTTACTTCAAAAGGGCCTATAACTCAGTTGGTTAGAGTATACGCCTGATAAGTGTAAAGTCAGTAGTTCAAATCTACTTAGGCCCAAAGAATAATTAGCTCAATTGGTAGAGTATTTCGTTTACACCGAAAATGTTAGCGGTTCGAGTCCGTTATTATTCAAATTAAAAATAATATTTTTTAAATATGTCAACAATTAATCAATTATTTTTTAAAAAACAAAAACGTTTAGAAAAAAAAAAACGAAATAAAAGTCCAGCTTTAAAACAATGCCCACAACGTAAGGGTATTTGTTTAAAAGTTTATAATACAACACCTAAAAAACCAAATTCTGCAATGCGTAAAGTAGCTAAAGTTCATTTATCGAGTAGATATACAATAATTACTTATATCCCAGGTATAGGGCATACTTTACAAGAACATTCAATAGTATTGGTTCGTGGTGGTCGTGTTAAAGATTTACCTGGAGTAAAATATCATATAATTCGTGGTAAATATGATTTATTAGGAATTTATTCTCGAAAAACATCAAGATCAAAATATGGAACTAAAATACGAAGAGTATAAAATAAAAAAATTATTTATAAATATGTTATTAAAAAAAGGTAAAAAAACCTGTTCAGAAAACATATTTAAAAATATTTTAATTAATTTAAAAAAAACTACAAAACAAAAACCTAATTTTATTTTATTTAAATCAATTGATAATTTATTACCTAAATTAAAAGCAATTAGTATTCCAAATAAAAAAAGAAATAAAAAAAATAAAAAAAAAGATAGATATTTTTTAATGCTTTTAAATGAAGATAAACAAATTAAAAAATCGGTATCTTGGTTACTTTTAAATGCTAATTTAAAAAATATAGTAAATGAAATAATTCAAACTTCAAAAAATAAAAGTAAAACGATTAATACAAAAAAACAATATTATAAAAATATTAAAAAATTAAAATTTAATCTTATTTTTGATTAGTTTTTTTATATTTATATAAATAAATTATTTATCATTAAATAATAAATTATTACTATTATTCAAATTTTATGAAAAATTATTATTATATTAATAAAAAAAATTTACAAATTGAAACAACAACTAATGATTCTAATATCGAAAAATTCGAAAATGATTTAACATTTTTAAAAAAAATTACACAAAATACACAAAATACACAAAGCCATCCTTATCATTTAGTAGATCCAAGTCCATGGCCTTTTGTAATATCATTTGGACTTTTTTTTTTAACTTTTGGTGGTGCTATGTATTTTCATGGTTATATAGGTAGTAATCTTTTAACTTTAACTGGATTTTTAATGGTTATTTTAACTATGTATACTTGGTTTCGTGATATTGTTAGAGAAGCTGTATATGAAGGTCAACATACTAAACAAGTTCAATTAGGTTTACGTAATGGTATGCTTTTATTTATTTTTAGTGAATTATTATTTTTTGTTAGTTTTTTTTGGGCATTTTTCCATTCAGCTTTAGCACCAACTCCTGAAATTGGATTATTATGGCCACCATTAGGTATTGAAACTGTTAATGCTTGGGGTATACCTTTATTAAATACAATAATTTTATTATCATCAGGAGCTACAATTACTTGGGCACACCATTCAATAGTTTTTGGTGATAGAAGAAATGCTATTTTAAGTTTAATTATTACAATATTATTAGCTTTTTTTTTTACTTTAATCCAAGCTTATGAATATATTGAAAGTACTTTTTCTATTTCTGATAGTATTTATGGTACTACATTTTTCTTATTAACAGGTTTTCATGGTATTCATGTTATTGTAGGTACTATTTTTATAATAGTAAGTACTATTAGATTAATTAATCATCATTTTACAAAACAACACCATTTTGGTTTTGAAGCCGCTGCTTGGTATTGGCATTTTGTTGATGTTGTTTGGTTATTTTTATTTGTAGCTGTTTATTGGTGGGGTGGTAATTAATTTTATTAAAAAATAAAAAAAATTTTTATGTTTAGTCCTTTAGAACAATTTGAAATTTTACCTATTTTTCAAATACCTTTTATATTTACTAATGCTTCTCTAATTTTAGTAATAGGTATAGTTTATTTATATATTTTTACATGTATAAAAACTAAATTTATTCCAACACGTTTTCAACAAATTTTTGAAATAATTTTTAATGTTACTATAGAATTAACTTATTCAAGTATAGGAAAAGCTGGTAAACATTTTGTTTCATTAATTTTTGTTGTTTTTTTTTTTATTTTATTATGTAATTTAATTGGTATGGTTCCTTATAGTTTTACAGTAACTAGTCATTTAATTATTACTTTTACTTTAGCATTAACTATTTATTTAGGTTTTAATTTAATTGGAATTAAAAAACATAAATTAAATTTTTTAAATTTATTATTACCAAGTGGTGCTAGTATAGCATTAGTACCTATTTTAGTACCTATCGAATTAGTTTCATATATTTTTCGTGTGATTAGTTTACCTGTACGATTATTTGCAAATATGATGGCAGGACATACACTATTAAAAGTAATTGCAGGTTTTGCTTGGACTATGTTAAATGTAAATAGTTTTATTTTTATTGCACATTTTATTCCTTTAATAATTATTGTATTATTAGTTGGTTTAGAAATTGCTGTGGCTTTAATACAAGCTTATGTGTTTACTATATTAACATGTATGTATATAAATGATGCTTTAAATTTACACTAATAAGTGTTAAAATAAAAAATAATATCTCTATAAAGGAAAAGTAGCTCAGTTGGTTAGAGTGGTAGCTTGTCACGTTATAGGTCGCGGGTTCGAGTCCCGTTTTTTCCGTATAATTATATTATATTAAAAAATTTTTACAAATATGTTATTAAATTATTCAAACATTTTTATATTTTTAATATTAAGTTTATTTTTATCAATTTTAATTTTCATTTTATCTTTCGGTTTAATTAAACAAAAAGATGATTTAGAAAAGTTAACAGCTTATGAATGTGGATTTAATCCTTATGATGATGCTAGAAAAGTTTTTGATGTAAAATTTTATCTAGTAGCTATTCTTTTTATTATTTTCGATTTAGAAGCTGTTTTTGTTTTTCCTTGGGTTTTAACTTTAAGTTCAAATTTTTCATGGGGATTTTGGACAATGATTGAATTTTTAGTTGAATTAGTTATAGGTTTTGTTTATATTTGGTGTAGTGATGCTTTAGAATGGTAAAATAATCTAAAAAATATAAATAAAATTTATTGTTATTAATTAATTTTCTATATTTAAATAAAATATAGAAAATTAATCATAAATATATTATTATTTGTTCTCCGTTTTAATATCCTTTTTTCTTTTAAATTGGAAATTATTTCTGAAAAATCTACTTTATTCAAAAAATGACATATATCTATTAATTTATTTATTTAAAATTATAATTTTTTCGTTAATAGAATCAATTATATTTAATGTTTCTAAACATGACATAAATTTTATATCTAAACCATTTACTATATATACGTATATATATAAATAATTAAATAAAAACTATTTACAACCTCTTGGACTCGAACCAAGATTTTAAAGCTTAGAAGGCTAATACTCTACCAATTAAGTTAAGGTTGTATTTAGTTTTATTATATTATTAAACAATTTTATGAGAATGTACATTAAAAATAGCTTTTAATGAATCTCTTGAAAGTTGTTTATAAATATTTTGTTTAAAATTTTTTTTTTTTTCTTTTTTAGTTAAAGTTACAGCACCTATTAAAGCTATTAATAATATAATACCCGCCGCTAAAAAAAAAAAAGCATAATAACTGTATAAAATTTGTCCTATTGTTTCAATATTTGTAATCGTATCTAATTGATTTATAAAATTTTTTAAAAAAGGTTTTACGTCAACAAATATTTCAAAAGTACCTTTCATACTATCTTTGAAAAAAAATAAAGTATTTACTTCTTGATTAAAAAAAGAATTATTTACTATATGATAATATGATGTAAAAACTTTACTAAACATTATAAATGTTTCTAAGAAAAAAATAAAACTTATTAAAAAAATAATAGGTAAATACCCGAAATTATTATTAATTTTATTTTTATCAATTAAAACATTAACATCTAACATCATAATTACAAATAAAAATAATACAGTAATCGCTCCTACATATATAATAATTAACATTATTGATAAAAATTCAACTTCTGAAATTAATAATAATCCTGTTGAATTTGTAAAAACTAATATTAAAAAAAATGCGGAATATATTGTATTTGTAGAATATATTACAAAAATAGCTGAAGTTAAAGCTATAGTTGAAAAAGTATAAAAGAAAATTGTTTCAAAATCCATAATATTTTATTTATATATAATTTATATTATATCTTAAAAGATATATTTTATTATTTTTATTTAATTAAAAAAAAAATAAATAAAAATAATAAAATAGTAATTACATTAAAATAATAAATAATAGAAAAAAAAATAATATTTATTAAAAAAATAGTACTAATTAACATTAATAATGAATAATGATAAATATAACCTGTTTGTAATAAAATTATTCTTTGACTTAAAAAAGAAAAAATTGTTGTTAAACCGTAAGGACCACATATCTCAATTAAACCTTTATCAATCATTTTATATGTAACATTATAACCAATTTGTAATATGTATTGATTTATAAATTCATAATAAATTTTATCAAAATACCATTTTCTATTTAAAAAATTATAAAAATAAAGACCATATTCTGAAATTTTTAAATTATATAAAAATTTAAATTTAAAAAAGTATAAATAAAAAGCACCAAATAATCCACAAAAACTTAAAATAACTGGTAATAATTTAAAAAAAGTTGGTAAAAATTCAGCATCAATCATTTGATTATTTAATGGGTCTATAAAAATAGAATTATTCCAGAAATTTGAACCTAACCCTACAAACATATCTTTAGAAATATAACCTATAAAAATACTACCAAATGCTAATAAACCTAAAGGAATACCCATTTCTAATGGAACATCATGTGCATTTTTAATTATATTTTTATATGCATTTGTTTCACTTAAAAAAGCAAAAAATAATAAACGAGTTGAATAAAAAGCTGTAAAAAAAGCACCTATCGTACCTAACCAATAAGCGAAATGTCCAGTTTCGCTAAAACTTGCAAAAGCTACTTCTAAAATTAAATCTTTAGAATAAAATCCAGTTAAAAAAGGAAAACCCATTAATGATAATGAACCGATTAAAAACATTATATAAGTAAAAGGTAAAATACGTCTTAAACCTCCCATTTTTCTAATATCCTGTTCATCACCCATTGCATGAATTACTGCGCCTGAACATAAGAATAATAATGCTTTAAAATATGCATGATTTGATAAATGAAAAATAGCTAAAGGATAATTAGATAAACCACATGCAAAAAACATATAACCTAATTGACTACAAGTGGAATATGCAACTATTTTTTTAAAATCATTTTGAACTAATCCAACAGTACTTGCAAAAAAAGTTGTTGAAGCACCTATAACAGTAATAACTTTTAAAGAAAACATTGAAAATTCAAACATAGGTGAACATCTTGCTGTTAAATATACACCAGCAGTTACCATTGTTGCTGCATGAATTAATGCAGAAACAGGTGTAGGACCTTCCATTGCATCAGGTAACCATAAATGTAAAAAAATTTGTGCAGATTTACCCATGGCACCTATAAAAATTAAAATACAAGCTACATCAACTATACTTAAAATATAATTAAAAAAAATAAATTTAAAATCTTTTACTATAGAAATAGCAGCAAAAGTACTAAAATATTCAATAGTTCTAATATTATAAAAAATTGTTAATACACCTAATAATAAAATTAAATCACTAATTCTATTAACTAACATTGCTTTAATAGCAGCTTTATTTGCTTGTAATCGTGTAAACCAAAAATTAATTAATAAATAAGAACAAAAACCAACACCTTCCCATCCAACAAACATTTGAATAAAATTATCACCAGTTACTAATATTATCATAAAAAAAGTAAATAATGATAAATATGACATAAATCTAGATAAATGTGGATCATGAGCCATATATTGTGAAGAATATAAATGAACTAATGTTGAAATACTTGTTACAACAACAAGCATAACCATAGTTAAACTATCAAATAAAAAACACCAATTACAATTAAATAAACCACTACTAATCCAATTTGAAATATAAATAATATATTCATATTCATTTGTTATTGAATTATAAATAATAATTAATGAAAAAAGACAACTTAAGAAAGTTGTTAATGTAGTTATAAATACTGAACCTTTACGTCCAATATAAAATCCAAATAATCCAGCGGATACTGAACCTAAAAAAGGTAAAAAAATTAAAGTTAATAATAACATAATAGAAAAAAATATTGTTAAAGTATTTTTAAATTAAATTAAAATACTTCTTCTTAAAGAATAAAGAATTTATAAATTTTAAACAAATATTTAATATTAATATTTTTATTTCAAAAAAAATTATTTATTAGTAAGATTTGCTAAACAAATTAAATAAATCATGCAATAAGGACGTACTTCTTACTTCTTAAGAACTATTTTCGATTAATAATCATTTTCTAATCCTAAAAATTCTCTTATTGTAATTTTTTTTTATTTTATCCAATAAACTCTAAAATATTTATATTTTCTTATTAATAAAATGATTATTATTTACACCTAATTCATTTACAACTTGTAAATTATGTTCATAAATTTTTTGTTTTCTATCTTTATTTCTTATTTTAATATGATTATCTATTTTAATATTATCTTTAAATAAAGATTTATTAATATTTAAAATAAAATATTTACTAAGTACAGCTTTATTATTATAATTATTTAATAAAAATTGTTTAACATTATTTGTAGTAAAAATTCTTAAAGTATTTTTCATTATTCTAATAGAATCGCTTAAAATTCGAATATTGGATGGATTAGTTGTATCTGCAATACTGATATGTTCTTCTGCACTTAATTCTTTTTCAAAAAAAATATTATCAAATATTACTGCTTTATGTATTTGTGGATTATAATCACGTAAACCGTGTACATTTCTTATTAATAAAAATTCTATATTTTTTGATTTTAAAAAAGATTTTATTAATTCTATTTTTCCCATACCAGATAAACCATTTATAATTAATGTTTCAATACAACCAGTAGTAAACCATTCTATTAATTCGTTCGGTATATTAAAATATTCTATAGACAAAATTGAATTATCTTGAGATTCTTTTATTTGTTTTTCAAGTTTTAATTTATCAATTTCTTGTAAACGTTTAAAACCATTATAGCCATCTTTTGATATTACTAAAAGATAATCTTTTAAAGATTCTTCTTTTATTTTATTTATTCCAGCTTTTTCGTATAATTTTGTTAAATATTCTTTAAAATCTAAATATAATTCCCCATCTATAACATTTAAAGGTGGTTCAGCAATAAAATTTTTATCTTTAATTATATAACGAATAGCTGAATCTTTTTTTCTAACTGTTTGATAATTTCCATGATAATTTATACCATCAAATTCTAAATCTAAACAATTTGAACCATATAATTCCACTCTCGTATTAAATTCAAAATAAAGATAATAATGAATTTCATCATCTTGATATCTCTTTTCAGCTATAATATATTGAATTATTTTTGGTAATTTTTTTTCTAATTGTTCAATTATTAATTTTTTAGCATCTATTAATAAATTAATATTTAATTGTGAATAAGTTAAAAAAAGTTTTTTGCCTCTTAACCTAAATTGTTTTTTTGTTTTTATATTTTCTTTTTCTTTCATAATTATAATTATTCATCAAACAATGAAGAATTATCTATTTTTATTTTTTTGTTAGAACTAATATTAAGAATTTTTTCAACGTTTTAACAATTCTCTTTCTGCTTTTAATTCATCAATTGATTCAAAAAATGACGTGTATCCATATCGATTTGTAATTTATGAATTTTTTTATTTAAAGTTCCAATTTTTTAATCATAATTAGATAAACGATCTTCTCGTATTTTTATTAACTCAGAAGACGTTTTTTAATTTGCTATATCTTTTTGAAAGTCAAACTTCTCTTTTTAAACTTTCATACTAGAATGTTGTAAATAACCCATAAATAAACTACCAGCAGTTACACTTGTAATTACTGTTACGCCATGTTTCTTAATTAAATTTTTGATTTCATTAAAATGAATATAACATTTCTGTATATAAAACAAAGATTGATTTTTATTAAATTGTTGATTATTTATTTTTAAAAAAAAATTTTATAGAATTATAATTTAAATTTTCTTTTCTCTGTTCTATATTTTCATAAGTAAATATTAATTTTTTTTCTATTAAATTAAATATATTCAATATTAATAAAATGAAAAAAAATAGTATAAAAATATTATAGGAATGATTTAATATATAGAAAATGATATTTAAACCCCAACTTGATAAAACGAATCCTGTTAAGAAAACCATTAATTTTTTATATTTTAACTCTTCTATAAATTCAAAATATTCGAAAACGGTTTTATATATTATTTTTTAACATTAAAAAATAATATAAGAACCAATTAAATATATATGTATTTTTGATTTTATTTATTTAAACAAACCATTGATTAATAAATATAATTGATATTAAAATAATAATTGGATATAAATAAATAGAAGGTATTTAAAATAGCATTTGATTGATTTTTAATACAATTAAATTTAAAAAAGTTATACATAAAATATAATCTCGGTATAATGAATTAAAATATTTTATATTTTGTAACAACTGTGCTCAGTTTAAAACAACAGTATTTTATATAAGCCATAAAAACCACTTATTTAGTGGTTTTTTGTCTAAAAATATCTAAAAAACCATCGATTAAATTAAAATCAACAGTATTTAAATTATATAAAAATATTTTATAATACACTGTTATTAAATCTATAAAAGAATTATATATATTGAAAGTTTTAAAAAGATATTCGTATTTGAATCATAAAAGTATAAATCGTTATTTAAATATATAAATTTTTTTTATTAAAATAATAATAATTTTTATATTTAAATAAAATATTATAAATCTAAATTTAAATTCCCTTTTGTTAAAAAGTATTTTAAATAAAATTTTATTTTTATAACTTGAATTTAATTAATTTCAGATTTTATAAAATTTTTTTGATTTATAATATTTTATTTAAATATAAAACAGGAAAAATGGGACTTGAACCCATAACAATAATTTTGGAGACTATGATTTTACCAATTAAACTATTTTCCTTTAATTTTAAAAATTAATTTAAGAATGTTTTAAAGATCTCTTCCAGACACAGGTTCCCCTACGACTACCTTGTTACGACTTCATCAAAGTTACTAATTACTTTTTAGGAATTTTAATTTATTTAATATATATTATAAATTATTATAATTAGATAATTATTTAATAATAATAAATAATTAAGAATTATTTTAAAAATAATCAACTTCCCTGATGTGACGGGCGGTGTGTACAAAGTCCAGTAACATATTCACCGCAGCATGCTGTTCTGCGATTACTAGCGATTCCAACTTCATAAGGGCGAGTTTCAGCCCTTAATCCGAACTAAGATAATTTTTAAAGATTTGCTCCAACTTTTATCATTATTGCCTCTCATTGTGATTATCATTGTAGCACGTGTGTAGCCCAACTCATAAGGGCCATGAAGACTTGACGTCATCCCCACCTTCCATTAACCTATCATTAATCTTTTTGTTAGAGTACTTTTAATATTTTATAATAAATTAGTAACTAACAATAGGGGTTGCGCTCGTTAAGGGATTTAACCAAACATTTCACAACACGAGCTGACGACAGCCATGCAACGCCTGTTTTTTATATAAATTTTTATATAAAAATTAGCAAGAGTTGGTAAGGTTCTGCGCGTATTATCGAATTAAACCACATGCTCCACCGCTTGTGTAGACTCCCGTCAATTCCTTTGAATTTCAATCTTGCGATTATACTTTTCAGGCGGAGTGCTTAACGCGTTAGCTGTTATATCTAAAAATTCTAAATATTAGCACTCATCGTTTACAGCATGGACTACCGGGGTCTCTAATCCCGTTCACTACCCAAGCTTTCGTTTCTCAGTGTCAGTATATACCCAGATAATTGCCTTCGCCATAGGTCTTCCTTCTATTATCAACGTATTTTATCACTCCAATAGAAATTCCATTATCCTCTATTTATACTCCAGTTTATCAGTTTTGAAAAAATGTATAAAGTTGAGCTTTAATTTGTTTCTTTCAACTTAAAAAACCACCTACAAACCCTTTACGCCTAATCATTCCGAATAATGCTCGCTCCTCCCGTATTACCGCGGCTGCTGGCACGGGTATTAGCCGGAACTTCTTTTTTAAGTACTGTCATTTTCCTCCTTAATGAAAGAGCTTTACAACCTAATTAGCCGTCATCACTCACTCGGTATTGCTGGATCAAGCTTTCGCTCATTGTCCAAAATTCCCCACTGCTGCCTTTAAAAAAGTTTGGGCCGTGTCTCAGTCCCAATGTGGCTGATCATTCTTTCAAACCAGCTAAAGATAATAGGCTTGGTAGTCTATTAAACTACCAACTACCATAATCTTGCGCAAACTCATCTTTTAACGTTTTTAAAACTTTAATTTATTTATTCAGTATTTTTATAAAAATAATTATTCTGAATTAAAAGGTAGATTATTCACGTGTTACTCACCCGTTCGCCATGTTTTTAAAACATTCGACTTGCATGTGTTAAGCATACCGATAGCATTTATTCTGAGCCAGGATCAAACTCTATTTAACTTTTATATTAATTATTTAATATTAATTTTTAAAATAACAAAATATTTAAAAATTTAATAATATAACATTCTTATATTAATTTTTGTCTTATATTATCTTAAAGAATAGATAATTTTTTATTTTTTAATGTATAATTATTCCTTAAATATATATATACTGGAAAATGGAGAAAGTAGGATTTGAACCTACGTAGAAATTACTTCAACAAATTTACAGTCTGCCGCTTTTAACCACTCAGCCATTTCTCCTATATTAAAATTAATTGTGATTAGTGGGACTCGAACCCACAATATTTACTTGGAAGATAAAGGATTTACCAATTAATCTATAATCACAAATAAATGTCAATTCTATTATTATTCCCTATTAATTAGAATTATGGAAATACCAAATACTGCCTTTGGGTCCATTTTTTAATTTAATATTAAAAGCAAAAAAAGGGATTCGAACCCTCAACATTAACCTTGGCAAGGTTATACTCTACCATTGAGCTATTTTTGCAATAAATTATTTTTTAATAATAAAAAGTGAATTTAATAATAAAAATAATTCATTAGAATTTCGAGCATTTGTATGAATGGATACATCAATTGGTGGAATATTTTTAAATTTTAAAAATTCCGTTTTTAATTCAAAAAAATATAAAATATTTTGAATTTGAAAATTTAAAATATTTTTATTTTTAAAATTAAAATTTATTTTATTAATATTTTGTAAAACAAAAATTAAAAATTTTTCTAAAAAATTAAAAATTTTTTTTTTCCTTAAAGTTATTTTACAACCTATTATTGAATTTTTTTTAATTTTTAAAAAAATATTGTTTTTTTTTGATTTAGTTATTATAGGTTTTTGATTTGTTATTAATTTTAAAAGTAATATTATATTAATTAATTTTTTTTTTTCAATATTTGCATCTTTAAAACCAATATTTAAACAAATTTTAGTGATTTTAGGAATTTCAAAGATATTTTTAAAATTTAATTTTGTTAAAAGATCGTATATAGTAACATTTTGATAATGATTTTGTAAATTTTTTTCCATAGATTTTTATAAAATATTTGAAGCTAATGATAATATTTTGAAATTTTTTTGTTTTCTAAATTCAGAAGTAATTGGGCCAAAGATACGTGTACCTAAAGGTTTATTTTGATTATTTAAAATAATTATACAATTTTTATCAAATTTTATTAAATTACCTATTGTACTTTTCTTTTGATATGTTGTATGAATAATTAAAGCTTTAAATAAATCTCCTTTAACTATTTTAATTTTTTTTTTTTGATTTAAACGTAATTTTTTTGAAGAAATTAAAATTGTATCACCAATTTTACCAACTTTTTTTTTATATATTTTTATACATTGGCCTATTTTAATACCACTATTATCATTTACTTTTAATTTAGTTTGAATTTGAATCATAAATTTTAGAATAATTAAATGATGAGAGTAGGATTTGAACCTACATCTTCAGATTATGAGCCTGATAAGTTAACCTATTACTCTATCTCATCTTATTGCCTATTTTCGGAAGAAAAGGATTTGAACCTTTGATCTTCTGTTCCCAAAACAGATGCATTAGCCAGACTATGCTACCTTCCGTTTAAAGTCAATATTTGTTATAATATATTTTTATTAAAAAAAAAATAATGATGGTAGGATTTGAACCTACAACATTAGGATTATGATTCCCACGCTCTACCATTAAACTACATCATCCTATCCTATTTTTATATTAATAAAATAAGTCGAAGTGGGATTTGAACCCACGAGTTAATAAATTAACTGATAGTTTAGCAAACTACTGCCTTAAACCTGACTTGGCTATTCGACCTAAAATATAAACTTCTTTGATAGGATTTGAACCTACAACCTAATGGTTAACAGCCATTTGCTCTACCGTTGAGCTACAAAGAAATATTTATATTTTAAAATATAAAACTTTTAGTATTTTTAAGCTACATATTTTACAATATTTACACTTAAAACCTATTAATGTAATCATCTTTTACAGTTTTTATATGAAAAATTTTTAAGAATGGTTTCTTACTTAGATGCTTTCAGTAATTATCCAAAATAAATTTAGCTACTCGGCGATGCCTTTCAACAACCGATACACCAGAGATTTACCCTTCTCGGTCCTCTCGTACTAGAGTTAGATTCTTTCATTTTTCAAAATATCTATAGAAGATAGGAACCAAACTGTCTCACGACGTTCTAAACCCAACTCACGTACCACTTTAATCGGCGAACAGCCGAACCCTTGGAACCTTCTTCAGCTCCAGGATGTGATGAGTCGACATCGAGGTGCCAAACGACTCCGTCGATAGGAGCTCTTAGGAGTCATCAGCCTGTTATCCCCGGAGTACCTTTTATCCGTTGAGCGATAATCTTTCCACAAAGAATTATCGGATCACTATGACCGACTTTCGTCCCTGTTTGATATGTCTATCTTACAGTCAAGCAAGCTTTTACCATTATGCTCTACAATTGATACTATTATCCAATTTGAGCTTACCTTTGTACACCTCCGTTACTCTTTAGGAGGTGACCGCCCCAGTCAAACTACCAACCATACACTGTCTATTTTAAAAATATTAGTTATTTATTTTAATAAGAGTGGTATTTCAAAGATATCTAAACAATTTACTAGCGTAAAGGTCTCAACAATTACCACTTATACTACACATATTAAATAAAATAACAATATAAAGATGTAGTAAAGGTTCACGGGGTCTTTCCGTCTAACTATAGAAAATCCGCATCTTCACGGATAATTCAAATTCACTGAGTCTATATTGGAGACAGCGGGGATGTCGTTACACCATTCATGCAGGTCGGAACTTACCCGACAAGGAATTTCGCTACCTTAGGACCGTCAGAGTTACGGCCGCCGTTTACTGGGACTTCCATTTAATGCGCAAACATCTCCTTTTAATCTTCCAGCACCGGGCAGGTGTCAGACCCTATACATCATGTTACCATTTAGCAGAGTCCTAAGTTTTTATTAAACAGTCGCAACCCCCTATTTTGTGACACCTAATTATATAAAATAATTAGGTACTTTTTATCCCGAAGTTACAAAGTCATTTTGCCGAGTTCCTTCAATATAGTTCTCTCATTCACCTTAGTCTACTCGACCTATCCACCTGTGTCGGTTTAGGGTACGGTTTTTAATTAAAAAAGCTATTTCCTGAAAAATTAAAAATTTTTGTCACTTTTTTAAAAAAATTTAATTTAAAAATTATCCCATCAAAATTTGCTTTCGTCAAATCTTTCTTAGGGGCCGTTTCACTCTATGCAATACATTTTAACATAGAAACCCTTGGATTTACGGTGATAACGATTCATATTCGTTATTTTTTGTTACTAATGCCAGCATTTTCTTTTCTGATATCTTCAATATATTTCACAATATATCTTTATTAACATACAGAATGTTCCGCTACCGTTTTATTAAGAAAATAAAACTTGCCGCTTCGGTAAATTTCTTAAGTCTCGATACATTTTAGGCGCAAAAAAACTAGACCAATGAGCTATTACGCTTTCTTTAAAGGATGGCTGCTTCCAAGCCTACCTACTGGTTGTAATCATTTTTTCACTTCCTTTTTCACTTAGAATATTATTTAGAGACCTTAGCGATCAATCTGGGCTGTTTCCCTCTTGACAAAAGACCTTAGCGCCTAATGTCTGTCTATTTAAATTTCATTTTTTTGTATTCGGAGTTTCCAAGAATTCAGTAAGTTTTTACGCCCCCTAGCTCAATGAGTGCTCTACCCCAAAAAAAGATTTTAAATGCTCTACTTCAATAGATTTCGCGGAAAACCAGCTATCTCTGAGTTTGATTAGCCTTTCACTCCTAACCACAAATCATCTCCATATTTTGCCACATATGTGAGTTCGATCCTCCAAATAGTTTTACCTATTTTTCAATCTGTTCATGGTTAGATCACTCAGTTTCGGGTCTTATTTATATAACTAAAAAGCTTTTTAAAACTTGATTTATCTACGCCTACATTTTTAATTTAAGCTTGCTATAAAAATAAACTTGCTGGCCCATTATGCAAAAGGTACATTGTCACTTTTTAAAAAAGTTTCAATTGATTATTAACATTAAGTTTCAGAATTATTTCAAACTCAAAAGTTCTTTTTCACCTTTCCTTTACAGTACTTGTTCACTATCGATCATTAATTTTTAAAAGGTTTTGAGGGTGGTCCCCCAATATTCAAAAAAGATTACACATACCTCTTTTTACTATAATAAAAATATTAATTATTTTACAGGACTTTCACCTTTTTAAGTAAATTTTTCAAAATTTTTCAAATAATTAATTTTATTTTTATAAACCTAATTTCCATTTTCATTCGTCATTACTCACGGAATCTCGTTTGATTTTTTTAACAGTTACTTAGATATTTCAATTCACTGTTTTTTAAAATTTCACAAAGAAATAGTTTTCTTTAGGAAATCTATATTTCAAAATAATATAATATTTAATATAGCTTTTCGCATTTTTTACGTCCTAAAAATTAAATTAATGCCAAGGCATCCACTTAATGCTTTTATTATTAATACTTAAACCATTTAAATGGTTTAAATTTTTATTTTTTTTTTAAATATTCATTAATTAATTTTAAATTTAAATAGAAAGGATATAAAATAGTTTTAAAAGTAGGTTCTTTAAAAAAAATACCAGTTTTTATTTTTCTATTTCTATGTAAATATGCTGTTGTTAATGGTTTTAATGGTTTTTTTTCACCTAAAAGGTAATAAATGCTATTTTTATAAGAATTTTTATTTTTTTTTTTATTAAAATATGGATATTTATTTTTTTTATTATTAAAATATTGTTTATTAAATTTTTTATTTTTTTGATAATTTTTTTGAAATTTTTGCATATTTTTATTTATTTAATAATATAAATAATATCACCTTTTTGTAATATAAAATTTGGTTTATTTATAATTTTATTATTAACTTTAATTTTTTTATGATTAATTAATTGTTTTGCTTGAAATACTGTTTTTACTAATTTCAATCTCACAAGATTTATATCTAAACGACTTTCTAATAATATAACAAATTTTTTAAATATATTTATTTTATTATCTTTTTTAGATAGTTTTTTAAATATATTTTTTAATTGATATTCATGAATACAACCATAAAAATTTCTAAATTGCTGTTTTTCAAATAATCTTTTTTGAAAAAATTTTTTTCGTTTTTCAGGTTTAATTTCTTTTCTATATCTTAATTTTTTTTTAAATAAATTCCATTTTTTTGATTTTAATTTTAATAAGTTTAAATTTTTATGAATGTTTCTATTATTTTGAAAACATATTTTATTTCTTGGTTTTAATTTATTCATAATATTTTATTAAAATATTTTACGTAATAAATACATTAAAGTATATATTGATTGAATATTTTTAGAATTTGTTATTATAGGATAATTTATATTTTTTAGTGTTTGATTTGTATTAATTAATGAAATAGTAGGAATTTTTAAAGTAGAAAGTTCTTGATTTAAAAAAGTATCTTTAATTGAACTTTTAATTATTAAAACTAATTTTATTTCATTTTCTTTAATTAAATAATTAATTACTTTATTAAATGTTGTATCCATAATTTTATTAGTAATTAAACCATTGATCCATTCTTTATTAAAGAAAATAAGATTTTTATTTTTTTTAATAAAAGCTGTATTCAATAAAAAATGAACTTCATCAGCATTTCCTATTATTAAAATTTTTTCATTTTTTTGTATAATATTTTTTATTAATTTAAAAACACGTTTTAAAAAAAATGAAACATCTTTTAAATTAATTATTGTGTAATCATATCGACTACCGTATATAAAAGGTAGTATTTCTTTATTTGTATAAGTTAATGAATCCCCATACATAGTCTTTGATTTAAATAATAAATTTAATAAAATATTATTATTATTATTTTTTTTTTTTTGTATCATATTTAATTATTTTTTACTTTTTTTACCTTCTTTTTGTAAAATTTTTTCATTTTTTAATAATAAACCTTTACCTTTATATGGTTCTGGTTTTTTATGATTTTTAATATAATGTACAAATTGACTTAAAAAAATAAAATCTATACTACTAAAAATTAAAGTATTTGATTGATTAATAATTTCAATATTTGGGGGAATAGGTATTATAATATTGTGACTAAATCCTAATTTTAAAATTAAATTATTATTTTCAATAGAGGATTTAAAACCAATTCCTTTTAAAAGTAAACTAATTTTAAAACCTTGAGAAACACCTTTTATTTTTATTTTAATTAGTTTATTATATAAATTTAAAATACTTTTTTTATTTTTATTTATATTAACATTTATTAATAATTTGTTTTTTTTTATAAAAACAAACAAATTATTAATAATTTTTAAAGATAATAAACCTAAAGAAGTTTCAAAAAAAATTATTTTATCTTTATTATAAATTTTTATTTCAGTTGGCACAATAAAAGTTTTATCTATAAAAAAAAGTTGAATATTTCCTAAAGAGCTTTTAAAAAAATTTTTATTTTTTATCGTTTTATTTTTTTTTAATATTTTAATCATAATTTTTTTTAATTTTAAGAAATTTTACAGATTAATTCACCACCAACATTTAATTTTTTAGCTTGTAAATCTGTTAAAATACCTATTGAAGTTGAAAGGATATAAAATCCTGTTTTTTTTTTATATAAATCTTTATTAGCAATATATAAACGTTTTCCAGGTTTTGATAAACGTTTTATTTCTGTTATAACTGCTTTATTTTTTCTATATTTTAAGTAAATATCTATTTGATTTTTTGAATTTATTTTATAACTTTTTATAAAACCTTCTTTAATTAAAATATTTAAAATATTTATACTTTGTTTTGAGTTTTGTTGTACTATTTTTGATTTTTTTGCTAAATAACCGTTTTTTATTTTTGAAAATAAATTTGAAAGAGTATCTGTAATAATCATAATAAAAATTACCAACTGTATTTTGAAATACCTGGTAAAAAACCTTTAGATGCTAATTTACGTAATTGTATTCTAGAAATTTTAAATAAACGGTATATACTTTTAGAACGACCCGTTAAAACACATAAATTTTTAATTCTAGTAATTGATGAATTTTGGTGGAAAAAAAACCATTTTTGTTGCAATTTCCATCTAAGATCTTTTTCAATATTTAAATTTTTTGAAAGAATTTTTAATGTTAATCTATTTTTTTCAAAATTTTTGAATAAATAACGTTGTTTAATATTTTTTTTAATTTTTTTTTGCATAAAATTATATAATAAAAATAAATGTGGAGATAATCGGATTCGAACCGATAACCTTATATTTGCAAAACATACTTTCTACCAGTTGAAATATATCCCCAATAAGTGTATTGGGACTTGAACCCAAGACCATCGGATTAAAAGTCCGGTGCTCTACCAACTGAGCTATACACTTATTTTAAAGTTAATTAAAAAATTAATTAACTATTAAAAAATTTTTTTAAATAATAAAAATTTTTGATTTAAAAAAATATTAATTTTTTGTTTTAATAAAGTATTAAAAATTGGAGTTTCTTGTATTTTAATTTCTTGATTTTTTTTATAAATTGATAATTTTTTATTAATAAATAATTCAAAATTAGAACAAAAAGTTTTATATGAATTATTAAAAAAAAAAATAATATTATTTTTTTCAAAATTAATTTGATTTTTTTTTTTATTATCAAAAATTATTTTTTTTTTTCTAAATTTTAAATTATAACAAATTTTAGGTAAAAAAAAATAAGTAACAAAAAAATAAAAATTAAAAAAAAAAAATAAAAACCATGTAACTTGATTAAAAAATGAAAATTGATCGAATTGTGGCATAATTTTATTTTAAAATTTTATTTCTTCAACATATATTTTTCTTGAAAGAATACTTTTTATTTTAAATTATTATTTGATATTTTTTGATTTTTAATAATAGTTTGTATATATGATAATCTTGAAAGTTCTTTTTTTGATTTTTTAAAAAAATTTAAATTTTTAATATTATTTACTTTAAAATTTAAATATCTTAATTTATAACAATTAATTAATCTGGTAGAATTAACTTTTTGTTTATAAAATCCTTTTTTATTATATTTATTAAAATAATTTTTTTTTTTATAATTTAAAGCATTATTTAAATTAATAGGTTTCATTGAAAAAATAAAACCTAAAATAGAAATAAAAATTTTTCTATTATTACGATTTCCACCTAATAAACGACCTTTTATTGAATTATTTTTTTTTTTTAAAATAATTTGAAACATTATTTTATTAAATTGATATAATATGTTATAAGTTAAATCATAATTAAATAAAATAACATTTTCATATTTCATATCAATTGTTGAAATTTCATCTATTTTTATTAAAGTAAAAGGTAAATAAAGATTTTCATAATTATTAAATTCAATTACATATGATTCTAAATTTAAATTATCAAATAAAATTTGATTCTTAAATAAAATATTTTTTAATTTAAATTGTTTTTTTTTTAAATAATTATTTTTTAAAAATTGTTGATAAGTTAGTAAATTATTAATTTTTTGTTTTTTTAATTTTTGCATTTAAAATAAATTTTTTTATTAGGCCTAGTAGGACTTGAACCTACAACTATACCGTTATGAGCGGTATGCTCTAACCAATTAAACTATAAGCCTTATTGTATTTATTTATAAATAAATTTTGTTTTAACAGGTAATTTATTTGAACCTGCTTTTAAAACTTTTTTTGCATTTTCTAATGAAATACCACTAATCTCATATAAAATTTGACCTTTTTTAACTTTAGCTACCCAAAAAGAAACAGCACCTTTACCTTTACCCATACGATTTTCTGTAGGTTTTGCTGTTACAGGAGTATCTGGAAAAATTCGAATCCATAAAAATCCTAATCTTTTCATTTTTCTAATAATTATTCGTCGTGTTGCTTCTATCTGTCTAGAAGTTAAACGTGTTTCTTCTAAAACTTTAATTGCATATTTACCATAAACGATATTATTACTTTTTGTTGTTTTACCTACAAGTTTACCTTTAAATTGTTTTTTATATTTAGTTTTTTTAGGAAATAACATAATTAAATTTTTTTATTTAAGTTTTTATTTTATTTGTTTTTTTAAAAATTTAGAATTTAAAGTTGTTTTTAAAGGTTTAAAAAAAACCCATAATTTGATACTACAAATACCTGATGGTGTTTTAAATTCATTAAAATGATATTTAATATCATATTCTAATGTATTTAAAGGTATTTTTCCTTTTTGAAAAACCATTTTTTTTTTTCGTTTTGATTTATTTAAACGACCTTTAAATTGTAAGCGATATCCAACAAAATTAGAAAACATTTTAAAAAATTCTTGAAGCATATTATCAATATTATTTATAAATTTTTTATGTGTTTTTTTTCTTTCTAATGTTTGTTTTATGTAATAAGTTATAATATTAATTTTTTTAGTATAAAAAGCATAACTAAAATTATAAATCATTTTTTTAACATTTTTATTAATTTTATTATTTTTTTTTATTTTATTAAAAATTTTTTTTAAATTTTTTCGTAATTTAAAAAATTCAAAAAATTGTACATTTTTAATAAATAATTTAATATTATTATTAGGATAATAAAAATTTAAGTTATTTATAATTTTATTATAAGGTAATTTATGATAATTTTTTGCATTTTTTTGCAAATAAACGTATATATTAATATTATTCGATATTTTTACTATATTTATATCTATTAATTTTAAATTTTTATAATTAAAAATATTATTAAAATATTTTTTAATTTCTAAATCAAAATGTAATAAATTTGAATATTCATTATTATTAACAATCCATTTTGAACTCCAATTTTTTTTTTCTTGTAATCTTAAACTAATTGGTATAATTTTTTGACCCATAAATTATTATTTTTTTTTTTTATATATATGTTTTTTTCGTGTATTAATAAATTCACCAAATTTAAAACCAATCATTTTATCATTTATTTCTAAATTAATAAAAATTTTACCATTATAAACACTAACAGAATAATTACTATATTCTGGTAATATTGTAAGATTTTTATTCATTATTTTCATCCATTGTTTTTTTTTTAATAAATTAACTTTAAAAAAAGGACCTTTATATTTACTTCTAGACATAATTTATTGAATAATTAATTTTTTTTTATTTTTTTTCCGTGTAGGTTTTCCTTTTGTTATTTTACCTTTAGGTGTTACTGAAGGTCTTCCACCGCTTGTTTTACCTTCACCACCTCCATGTGGATGATCAACAGGATTTTTAGCTACACCACGTACAGAAGGTCTTCGATTTAACCAACGTGAACGTCCAGCTTTACCTAATTTTATTTTTTTATGATTAATATTAGAAACTACACCTAATGTTGCATAACATGTTAATAATATTAATTTTAATTCACCAGAATTTAAACGAATTCTAGCATATTTATTATTAATTTTCTGAATTAATTGTGCCGATGTTCCGGCACTTCTTATTAATTTTCCTCTTGATTTTGGATATAAACTAATATTATGTATTAAACTACCTATAGGTATATTTTGCAACGGTAAAGCATTACCTACTTTTAATTCAGCTTGAGATGAACTTTTTATATATTGATTTATTTTTAAACCTTCAGGTGCTAAAATTAAATAAGATTTAAAATCATTTTTTATATATGCGATATTTGCAGAACGATTTGGATCATATAAAATTTTAATAACATAACCTTCTATATTTTGAGATCGATTAAAATTAATTTTTCTATATAAACGTTTATGTCCGCCACCTCTATGTCTTACTGTTATTTTACCTTGATTATTCTTACCATTAGCCCTTTGAAAACCTTTTGTTAAAGATTTAATTTTGAAAATTTTAGTTAAATTATTTTTTTTTAATAAAAATGTTTGACGTTGTGATGGTGTTATGGGATTTATTTTTTTTTCTATCATTTTATATGGTATATAGATAAAATCTATTATGTTATATATTTTTAATAAAACAATTTCAGATTCAAAAAGTATTTTATATTCATTAACTATATTATATGGTATTAATGAATTTCAATCTAAGAAAATTTGTAAAAATATAGGAATTAATCCTCAAATCACCCTTAATAAACTTAAAAACAACCACGTAAATCGACTTATTAATTATATTAATAAAAATTTAAAAGTTGAGCAACTTTTAAAAAAATCTAAAACTGAAAGATTAAATGAATTAGTAGAAATTAAAAGTAATCGTGGAATTAGACAAAGTCAAGGATTACCTGTTAGAGGACAACGTACACATACAAATGCAAAAACGTCTAAAAAATTAAAAAAAATTTTTATTCAAAAACGTATTTCACGTAATAAACGTCCATTTAAGGTACAAAAAAAAAAAAAAAAATAAAATTATTATTCTATGAATAAAACTAAATTTAAATATAATTTTAGAAATAAATATAAAATAAAAAAAAATTTAAAACAAAAAAATCCTTTAATTTTAACTAATTTACATATTACTGCCAGTTTAAAAAATACTATTATTAGTTTAACAACTTATAATGGAAATCTTTTAAAACAATGGTCTACAAAATCATTAAAAAAAACAAGATTTAAAAAAAATACACCATATAATGTTCAATTAATTGTTTATAAAATTAATAAATATCTTCAATTAAAAAAAATTAAAAAATTAAAAGTTTATTTACATGGTACCGGTTTAGGTAGATATAATGTTCTAAAAAATTTAAAACAAAAAAAATTTAAAGTAAAATATCTTTTAGATAAAACAACAAAACCTTTTAATGGTTGTAGGTTAAAAAAACAAAAACGACGTTAATTTTAAAAATTTCTTAATATGGATAGGTGATCGAGTGGTTTAAGGTGTCAGTCTTGAAAACTGAAGTATGTAATAATACCGTGGGTTCAAATCCCACTCTATCCTAAAAAAGCTAGAGACGGATTTGAACCGTCATTAAAGGATTTGCAGTCCTTTACATTACCATTATGTTATCTAGCCAAAAATTAAATATAATATTATATGAATAAAAATAAAAAATTTTTTACCTATAAAAATAAAATTATTTTAACAAATGGATCTTCTTTAAAAATAACATCTATTAAGTATTTAAAAAATTATCAATTAAATTCAAAAATTTTTAAAGAAACAAAAATTATTACAAATACAAATATTAATATAAATAAGTTAAATTTTATAAAAAAAATTAATTAATTTTAATTTATATTATATTTATTTAAATATATTGAAAAATAAATAAATATTTCAAAAATAAAAATAAAAATAATATAAATTAATAAAAAATTTAATATATCTGGTGGTGTAATTAATGCACTTAATAGTATTATTTTAAAATAAAAAAATTTTCTTAAATTAATAATTGTTTTAATTTTAAAAATATTATTAAAAATTAAAAAAAATAAAAAAAAAAAATAAATAAATATTATAAATATATAAATAAAAGAAAAAAAAATAAAATCAAAATAATTATTAATTTTAGGTTCAAAATAAATAGTTAAAAGATATAAATTTGAAAAATTTAAATTTAATAAAAAATTCCAAATATGTGGAATAATATTTGTAAAAATAAAATTTATTATAAATAAATTAAAAATTATAAATAAAATATAAAATTTTAAAAAAATAAAATTTTCAAATTTATATAAACCTTTTATTAAAAAAAACCAAATTAACAAAATACTTAATTGAATTGTTAAAAAAGTTGTTATAAAAATTGCTATAAAAATATTAGTAATAAGAATTTCAGTAATATTTGTAAAGATAAAATATTTTAACATATTTTGATTAAGTAAATTATTAACTAATAGATATATTAATTGATCTGAAAAATAATATGAAATTATAAAAAGATAAAAAAAAGTAATTAAAAGTATAAAAAAATTATATTTTAATTCAAATAAATGTAATTGTAAATAAGTTATTATTTTATTTTTCATATATTTTAAAAAATATTATAGCCTACTTGGTGAAATTGGTAAACACGATAGATTTAAAATCTGTTCCTATTCAAAGGTTATTGGTTCAAGTCCAATAGTAGGTATTTATTTATTATCAAAGTGGTGAAATTGGTAAACACGTTACACTTAGGATGTAAAGCTTAAAAGCATTAAGGGTTCAAGTCCCTTCTTTGATAATTTCTATAAGAATATATTTTTTTAAATAAAAATATAGCATTTAAGTGAAAATAAATTCAAATTTTATTTAATTTTCATTATATATATGATTGACATATACATTAATAATATAAAATTAAAAGTTAATAAAAATTTAACAGTATTACAAGCTTGTAATAATTTCAAAATTGAAATTCCTAAATTTTGTTTTCAAGAAAATTTACAAATTGCAGGTAATTGTAGAATGTGTTTAGTAGAAATTGAAAATTCACCTAAACCTGTGGCTTCATGTGCTATGCCTTTAATGCCTAATATGAAAATATTTACAGATACACCTTTAGTTCAAAAAGCACGTGAAAGTGTATTAGAATTTCTTTTAATAAATCATCCATTAGATTGTCCAATTTGTGATCAAGCATCTGAATGTGATTTACAAGATCAAACCATGATTTTTGGTTCTGATCGTAGTCGTTTTTTTTTTAAAAAACGCGGAGTAGAGGATAAATATTGTGGTCCTTTTATTAAAACTATTATGACTAGATGTATACATTGTACTCGTTGTGTTCGTTTTGCTAATGAAATATGTGGAATTGATAATCTAGGTACAACAGGTCGTGGTAATAAAACAGAAATTAATTTCTATTATCCTCAAATTTTCAATTCTGAATTTTCAGGTAATTTAGTTGATTTATGTCCTGTAGGTGCCTTAACATCAAAACCTTATAGTTTTAAAGCACGTTCTTGGGAATTAAAAAGAAAAGAAAGTATCGATATTTTAGATAGTATAGGTTCTAATATTAAAATTGATGTTTTTAATAATGAAATTGTACGTATTCTACCTAAAACTAATTTTAATATAAATAAAGAATGGATATCTAATAAAACTAGATATTTTTTTGATAGTTTAAAATATCAAAGATTACAATATCCATTATTAAAAGATAATGAAAATAATTTTCATAAAATCTCTTGGTTAGATGCTTTAAATATAATTAATCAAAAATTAATAACTACAGATAGTTCTAGTATTAAAAGTATTATTGGTGATCTAACTGATTTAGAATCACTTTTTTTATTAAAAAAAAATTTAAATAAATTAGGAATTTCTAATATATCTTTTGAACATTTTTTAAAAAATAAACAAAGTAAAATTAATTCTGATTTAACTTCAAATTTTCTATTTAATAATACTCTAAAATCAATTGAAGATTCAGATCTTTGCTTAATAATAGGTAGTGATATTCGTAAAGAGGGTTCTATTTTAAATATTCATTTAATAAATCGTTTAAAAAAGGGTAATTTTAAAATAGCTTATATTGGTAATAAAATTGATTTTACTTACCCTATAAAACATTTAGGATTAACTTTTACAACATTAATAAATATTATATTAGGTAAACATTTATTTTGTAAAGATTTAAAAAATGCAAAAAAACCTTTAATAATATTTGGTGAAAATATTTTAAATCAAAAAAATGGTTTTTTTTTATTATCAAAATTAAAAAATTTATCATTTTTAAAGAATAATATAAATTTCTTTAATTCTAAAACCTCTTTAATTAATTTTTTTGAAATTAATTTTAATAAATCATCTAATTTATCAAAAAATATAAAATTATATTATTTATTTAATACTAATTTACAAAATAAATTAAAAACATCTAAAGATAGTTTTGTTATTTACCAAGGACACCATTTTACTAAAGATGCTCAAAATTCAAATTTAATTTTACCTGGATTAACTTTTTTAGAAAAAAATGGGATGTATATAAATTTAGAAGGTTTTATTCAAAAAAATCAACAAATTTTAAATTTAAATACAGAACAACGTAAAGATTCTATTATTTATAGAAATATTTATAAATTTTTATTAAATAAAAATCAATCAAAATCTGAATCTTTTTTAAAGATTAAAGATATTTTACCTTATTTATTAAAAAAAAAAATAAAAGTTGTAAATAATTTTAATTTTAAAAAAAAAAATTTAAAAATTAATATTAATTTTTTAGATTTATTAATTAAAAATAATTATTATACAAATATATTAGAACAATATTCAAAAATATTAATTAATTCTAATAAAATTATCAAAAATCAATCAAAATTTATATGATCTACACAATTTTAAAATTCTTAATTTTAGTATTACCTTTACTAATTGCTGTGGCTTATTTTACTTTAGTTGAACGTAAAGTATTAGCCTCTATTCAAAGAAGAAGAGGACCTAATGTTGTAGGTACTTTCGGATTATTACAACCATTAGCTGATGGTCTTAAATTATTTGTAAAAGAAACTATTTTACCAAGTAATGCTGATGTTATTTTATTTATATTTGCACCTATTTTGGCTTTTTTTTTAAGTTTATTAAGTTGGACTGTAATACCTTTAGGATTTGGTATGTTTTTTACTGAATTAAATATAGGTATTTTATATTTATTAGCAATTTCATCATTAGGTGTTTATGGTATTATCATAGGTGGTTGGTCAAGTAACTCAAAATATTCATTTTTAGGTGCATTAAGATCAACTGCTCAAATGATTTCTTATGAATTAACAATCGGATTTTCAATCCTTTCAGTAATTGTTTGTGCTAAATCTCTAAATTTAATTTCTATTGTTTTAGCACAAAAAACTGTTTGGTATTGTTTTCCTCTTTTTCCTATATTTTTAATTTTTTTTATATCATGTTTAGCTGAAACAAATAGACATCCCTTTGATTTACCTGAAGCTGAAGCTGAATTAGTTTCTGGGTATAATGTTGAATATTCTGCAATGGGTTTTGCATTATTTTTTTTGGGTGAATATGCTAATATGTTATTAATGAGTAGTTTAACAACTATTTTATTTTTAGGTGGTTGGTTAGCTCCTTTTCCATTTAGTATTAAATTTATTAATTTCTTACCAGGATCTTTTTGGTTTAGTATTAAAGTATGTTTTTTTGTTGTTTTATTTGTAGTTGCGCGAGCGGTTTTACCGAGATACCGTTATGATCAATTAATGCGTTTAGGTTGGAAAATTTTTTTACCATTTACATTAAGTTGGTTTTTATATACTGCAAGTATTTTAATAAGTTTTAATTGGTTAATTTAATTATGAGTATTTTAAATCATTTTATTTTTACTTTTTTTTTATTTTGTCTAGGATTATTTGGTATAATTTTAAATAGACAAAATATTATAATTATTTTAATGTCTATTGAATTATTATTATTATCGATAAATTTAAATTTTATTTACTTTGCAGTTTTAATTGATGATATAATAGGACAAGTTTTTTCATTATTAATTTTAACGGTAGCAGCTGCAGAATCTGCTATAGGTTTAGCTATTATGATTGTCTTCTTTAAATTATATGGAGATATTTCTATTTATAAAATTAATTTATTATCATTATAATATAAAATTAATTTTGTATTATGATAATTATTAAATATAATAATTTATTATTATATTTAATATATAATAATTTAATATAAAAATTTATTTCAAATTTTATATCTTGAATGTAAAAATAAATAGAAATTAAAAAATATAATATTTTTTAATTTTTAAAATTATATATTCTTTAAGAAAGATAATAATTTAATTATTTTATTTTTCTTAAATATAAATAAAAAATATTTATATTTATTTTTGAATTTTTAAATTCAAAAAATACTTAATTTTGTATATATTAAAAAATAAAAGAAATCAATTTTAACAATATTATGACAATAACAAAATATATAAATAATCAATTCACTTTTTTAGATATGGCAGAACCTTGGCAATTAGGTTTTCAAGATCCAGCAACTCCTGTAATGGAAGGTATTATAAATTTTCATCATGATTTAATGTTTTTTTTAATTATGATTGTTGTATTTGTATGTTGGATGTTATTTAGAGTTATTACTCTTTTTGATGAAAAAAAAAATAAAATTCCAGCAACTGTTGTACATGGTGCTACTATTGAAATTATTTGGACTTCTATTCCAGCTTTAATTTTATTAACTGTAGCAATACCATCTTTTGCATTATTATATTCAATGGATGAAGTAATAGATCCTATTATTACTTTAAAAGTGATTGGTAGTCAATGGTATTGGAGCTATGAATATTCAGATAATTTAGAATTTTCAGATGAACCTTTAATTTTTGATAGTTATATGGTACAAGAAGACGATTTAGCAATAGGTCAATTTAGACTTTTAGAAGTAGATAACCGTGTAGTAGTTCCAACTAATAGTCATATTAGAGTATTAATTACGGCATCAGATGTTTTACATTCTTGGGCTATACCTTCATTAGGTATAAAATTAGATGCATGTCCAGGTCGTTTAAATCAAACTTCAATGTTTATTAAAAGAGAAGGGGTTTTTTATGGACAATGTAGTGAAATTTGTGGAGTAAATCATGGATTTATGCCTATTGTTGTAGAAGCTGTTTCATTAGAAGATTATTTAACTTGGTTAAAAAATAAAATCAATTTTGATTTTAATATATAATAAAAATTTTTTATGATATTTAAAATTATTGGGATTATTTTTTTATTATTATTATTATTTACAGATATAAAACAAGTAATAAATAAAATTAAACAATTTTTTAATAAATAAAGAAATGCTTTATTTTTTAAAATAATAAAAAATTAAAAAAACCAACGCTTTTTTTAATTTTTAAATAAAATATATAATTTTGCTTTTAGAAAAAAATTAAAAAAAATATTTAAAA